TGGTTTTTTGTAGGATTAGGGTTCAAAACAAAAAATGGACCGGCCCATACATAGTATGAACTCAAAATTACAGAATTAATAACCAACTCATCGCTTCACATTATCTAGATCTAAACAACCAGTCAAGATATGATATATTGGTCATATCATTGTAGCAACTGAAATCTTTTTTGCATAAACACAAAAAAAAACCAAACCAATCTGATTATGAGTTTGGGAAGCGAAATCTAGAATGATGTGGATAAATGGAAGAACGGTGAGAGAAAGAGATAAAAAGAACGCCAATGATATATGATTCCAATATAATATGTAAGGTCTATGAATCATTTCATAAAAAGCAATGTAATAAAGCATCAAACTAATTCCTCCCGAATTAAATGAATATGTTCATAGAAAAAAAATCAAGAGCCTAGAGCCAATAAAGACTGAGAAGATTGACTCAAGAACAGGAGCTCCATTGTATAATTCAGACCTAACCATTAATTGAGAAGCGATGGGAACGACGGAAACCTGTGAATACAGAAGATTCTATTAAAAACGAATCCTAATGATTCATTGAGTGGGATGGCGGAACAAACCAGGTATCAATTCATTTGTTCTGAAAGATCGTGGGCTAACCTTACAATTGAAATAGATATTGAAAGAGTAAATGTTCGCCCGCGAAAGCTTTATTTTACCGAATTGCTCTATTTTTTGAGCGATCCGATATGATAAAGACAAAACAAAATAAAGATTCGTTATAGCCTTATATATTATTATATTATAAATAAATTATAAATAAAAAATTACATTATCTAGAAATATATGTTTAGCTATATATCCAAAAGCTATATATAAACAAGATATAAAAATTTCTAATAGAAATAGATTAGATGAAAATTAGATGAAATATCAAAGAATCCCACGATTCAGTGTATTATTCAAAAAAATGGAATTTTATCTTAACTAAATTTTTTTGAATCATTTCATTCGCGAGGAGCTGGATGAGAAGAAACTCTCATGTCCGGTTCTGGAGTAGAGATGGAATTTTAAAAAGACCCATCCACTATAACCCCAAAAGAACCAGATTCCGTAAACAACATAGAGGAAGAATGAAGGGAATATCTTATCGAGGTAATCGTATTTGTTTCGGTAGATACGCTCTTCAAGCACTTGAACCTGCTTGGATCACATCTAGACAAATAGAAGCGGGGCGACGAGCAATGACACGAAACGTACGCCGTGGTGGAAAAATATGGGTACGTATATTTCCAGACAAACCAGTTACAGTAAGACCTACAGAAACACGTATGGGTTCGGGGAAAGGATCCCCCGAATATTGGGTAGCTGTCGTTAAACCAGGTAGAATACTTTATGAAATGGGCGGAGTAGCAGAAAATATAGCTAGAAAAGCTATTTCAATAGCGGCGTCCAAAATGCCTATACGAACTCAATTCATTATTTCGGGATAGGAATAAAAGAAAAAGAGGTCTTTGGGATGAAAAAAAATTGCAGGTTTCTTTTTTTGATTTTGGACAAACAATATTTCTTTTTTTTTCCTTCGTTCTTTGCATTGAAAAATCGAATAAAAAAATGATATGATTCAACCCCAGACCCATTTGAATGTAGCGGACAACAGCGGGGCCCGAGAATTGATGTGTATTCGAATCATAGGAACTAGTAATCGCCGATACGCTCATATTGGTGACGTTATTGTTGCTGTGATCAAAGAAGTAGTACCAAATATGCCTCTAGAAAGATCAGAAGTAATCAGAGCTGTAATTGTACGTACCTGTAAAGAACTCAAACGTGACAACGGTATGATAATACGATATGATGACAATGCTGCAGTTATTATTGATCAAGAAGGAAACCCAAAAGGAACTCGAATTTTTGGTGCGATCGTCCGGGAATTGAGACAGTTAAATTTTACTAAAATAGTTTCCTTAGCCCCTGAGGTATTATAAGACGAGACCATGATATAGTTATAGTAAGCGAATGAAATAGATTAATTAGTAGATTGTGTTTCACGCATATACCTTTAATTTAATATTTAATAGAATTCATAAATAAAAAAATAAAAAAGAGCATGTTGATTATATCAAAATTAGCAGGCACCAATAATTTTAGTTCATCATGGGTAGGGACACTATTGCTGACATAATAACCTCTATACGAAATGTCGACATGGATAGAAAAGTAACGGTTCGAATAGCATCTACTAATATCACCGAAAACATTGTTAAAATACTTTTACGGGAAGGTTTTATCGAAAACGTGAGGAAACATCAGGAAAGCAACAAATATTTTTTGGTTTTAACCCTGCGACATAGAAGGAATAGGAAAGGAACATATAGAACTATTTTAAATTTAAAACGGATCAGTCGACCTGGTCTACGAATCTATTCTAACTATCAACGAATTCCTAGAATTTTAGGTGGTATGGGGATTGTAATTCTTTCTACTTCTAGAGGTATAATGACAGACCGAGAGGCTCGCCTAGAAAGAATTGGTGGAGAAATTTTGTGTTATATATGGTAATCCTTCTGATATTCGAATTGGATCCGGAACTTCCTATTTGTGAAAAAAAAAAGAGAAAGGGCGGGTTGTCTAATATCACTACTCCTCCATTAATTAATACTTTAAGGGGGTTTTACCTGGAATGAAAGAACAAAAATGGATTCATGAAGGTTTAATTACTGAATCACTTCCCAACGGTATGTTCCGGGTGCGTTTAGATAATGAAAATATGATTCTAGGTTATGTTTCAGGAAGGATCCGACGTAGTTTTATACGGATACTACCAGGAGATAGAGTCAAAATTGAAGTAAGTCGTTATGATTCAACCAAAGGGCGTATAATTTATAGAATCCGAAACAAGGATTCGAATAATTAGGGAGTTTTTCAACTTCAACATTCCTTTTTTCATGGAGATACAATTCGAAGTTCAAAATTTCAAGAAACTTATTTTCTTCCAAGAAGTAGATTCTTAATTAAGTTAAGGTAAGGAATAACAAATATGAAAATAAGGGCTTCTGTTCGTAAAATTTGCGAAAAATGTCGACTGATCCGTAGACGGGGACGAATTATAGTAATTTGTCCCAACCCGAGACATAAACAAAGACAAGGATAATTTTTCGAAAAGAGATTCTCTAAAGAACCCGATGTACAAATAAAAAAAAATCATGTTTTGACATGAAATGGATATATCCATATATCTCTTACTCATATTTATGAGATGATAAAATATGGCAAAACCTATACCAAGAATTGGTTCACGTAGGAATGGACGTATTGGTTCACGTAAGAGTGCGCGTAGAATACCAAAGGGAGTTATTCATGTTCAAGCAAGTTTTAACAATACCATTGTGACCGTTACAGATGTACGGGGTCGGGTGGTTTCTTGGTCCTCGGCCGGTACTTGTGGATTCAGGGGTACAAGAAGAGGGACGCCATTTGCTGCTCAAACCGCAGCAGGAAATGCTATTCGTACAGTAGTGGATCAAGGTATGCAACGAGCAGAAGTCATGATAAAGGGTCCTGGTCTCGGAAGAGATGCAGCATTACGAGCTATTCGTAGAAGTGGTATACTATTAAGTTTCGTACGGGATGTAACTCCTATGCCACATAACGGCTGTAGACCTCCTAAAAAAAGACGTGTATAGGAATAAACTGTGTAGAAATAAAGATTGAAGAGATTTCAAGAGAAATAAATGATTCAATGATCTGATCAAGTAATATTACTATGGTTCGAGAGAAAGTAACAGTATCTACTCGGACACTGCAGTGGAAGTGTGTTGAATCAAGAGTAGACAATAAGCGTCTTTGTTATGGACGCTTTATTCTGTCTCCACTTATTAAAGGTCAAGCCGACACAATAGGCATTGCGATGCGAAGAGCTTTGCTTGGAGAAATAGAAGGAACATGTATCACACGTGCAAAATCTGAGAAAATACCCCATGAATATTCTACCATAGTAGGTATTCAAGAATCAGTACATGAAATTTTAATGAATTTGAAAGAAATTGTATTGAGAAGTAATCTGTATGGAACTCGCGGCGCGTTTATTTGTGCCAGGGGTCCTGGATATGTAACTGCTCAAGACATCATTTCACCGCCTTCTGTGGAAATCGTTGATAATACACAACATATAGCTAGACTGATGGAACCGATTGATTTGTGTATTGGATTACAAATCGAGAGGAATCGCGGATATAGTATAAAAAGGCCAAATAACTTTCAAGACGGAAGTTATCCTATAGATGCTGTATTCATGCCTGTTCGAAATGCGAATCATAGTATTCATTCTTATGGGAATGGGAATGAAAGACAAGAGATACTTTTTCTCGAAATATGGACAAATGGGAGTTTAACTCCTAAAGAAGCACTTCATGAAGCCTCCCGTAATTTGATTGATTTATTTATTCCTTTTCTACATGCGGAAGAAGAAACTTTACATTTAGAGTACAATCAACACAAGAGCACTTTACCCCCTCTTACTTTTCATGATAGATTGGCTAAACTAAGGAAAAACAAAAAAGAAATAGAATTGAAATATATTTTTATTGACCAATTAGAATTGCCTCCCAGGATCTATAATTGCCTCAAAAGGTCCAATATACATACATTATTAGACCTTTTGAATAAGAGTCAAAAGGATCTTATGAAAATTGAAGATTTTCGCATAGAAGATGTAAAACAGTTATTGGGCATTCTAGAAAAACATTTCACAATTGATTAACCGAAGAATAATAAATAGATTGAATTTTTTTCATATTTTTTTTTTTTTTTTAGAAAAAAAAACTGGGTTTTGAATCTTTAACCAAATCCATATATTCGGAACAGATTCAGAATTTAATTGAATAGATGTATGTATCTAGGGAGAATTCACTTTGAAGCGACTATTCCCTAGATACACATGCGGGATATTTTATTTCACAATTGAATCAATTGAAATTTAAAAAAGACCTAAAGTTAGGGATTTATCAATAGGTAATGTTGCTCCAATACCCAACCAAAGG